TCGCAAAAGAAAAACAAAATGGTTAATGATACAATCAACCAATAAATTATGACTTAATTATTTATTGCATCGATAAGATTTTTCCAGTCAAAGTAACGCAACTAAGAGCTCTGAATTGAAGTAATAATCTTATTGAATCATCAGAATCACTTCGCTATCTATTTTTTAAATTCCTATCCGAGGATTTTTTGTGAATTCATACAACTTTTTCTATTTCTTTCTTTGCTCCGAACCTTTCTTAAAATTCGAGCTCTTCGTTCTTTTTCTTGATTGAATTTCTTTATTCAATTCAAAGTTACAAACGAAAAGGAAGGACTCTTATTGAAATCCCTATCTCAATTCTGAGTAGTAGTGGAGCGATTAGATATATCTTTTCGCTCATATAGAACTAGCCTACTATTACATATACATGTTTTTATTCGATAAAGTAAACTAATTATTCGTATCGTATCTTGGATTTCATCGGATTCTTATTTTTTTTTTATAAACATCTATAAACGAAAGTAGTTTTCTAGCCATTATATATTCCATACATCCAGTTGGATCTCACTCTCTTAAACAACCCTTTTTTTTATGAATCTCATTTTTTGTAAACTCTTTTCTTTCTTCCTTTTCTTTTTATTTCTTATAATCCCACATAGATACAATCAATCTAAAAGGGCGAATTCATTAGTCTGAATCATTGCATAGAAATAAAAATCTTTGATTGATCTAAGTTCATGTAATTTATTATTTATTATTCTTTTGGTCAATCGTTGAATTGAATAAAGTCGACTGAAATGAGAATCACTGCATGGAACCCCCTTCTTTTTCTTTTTTTTTTTTTAGTTTTAGCATCGTAAACAAATAAAGAATTCTCATTCAGATTATGACTCCTAAGATTGGAATTGAATGAACAAAACAATCAAGACAATATCAAGAGAATATTTATTGGAAGGAGATAAAAATAGGGCAAACACATTTTAGGAATAAAGATCTTTTCGATCTCTCCCCCCTTTTTTTACTTTGACAATCCGCCAATATCGTAATCCTTTTGATTCTTCCCCTAGATCGTATAGACCTTTTTGTCTATTTATGTGTGTATTTATGTACATATCCATATAAGTAAATTATCTTGAGTTGAGAAAGGCATGGATTGCCTTGCACTAAGTTCAAAAATAAAGACGATTTCGAAACTTAGTCAATGGTGCCCCTCCATGGATTCGCCTATATAAGCCGCAGCTAACGTTGCAAAAATAAGAGCTTGAATACCGCTTGTAAATAATCCAAGGAGCATAACAGGTATAGGAACCACTGAAGGTACTAAAGAAACAAGAACAACAACTACCAATTCGTCCGCTAATATATTTCCGAAAAGTCGAAAGCTAAGCGATAAAGGTTTTGTGAAATCTTCTAAAATATTAATGGGTAAAAGAATTGGAGTTGGTTGAATGTATTTAACGAAATAACCTAATCCTTTTTTGCTAAGGCCCGCATAAAAATATGCAATTGACGTAAGTAAAGCTAAAGCAACGGTAGTATTTATATCATTTGTGGGTGCGGCTAACTCTCCATGAGGTAACTGTATGATTTTCCAAGGTAAAAGTGCCCCTGACCAATTAGAAACAAAAATAAATAGAAACATAGTTCCAATAAAAGGAACCCATGGACCATATTCCTCTCCAATTTGAGTTTTGCTCACATCTCGAATAAATTCAAGGACATATTCGAAGAAATTCTGACCGTCACTAGGGATGGTTTGTGGATTCCGAACAGCTACAATGGTGGAACCTAATAAGATAGCAATTACAACCCAAGAAGTAATAAGTACTTGGGCATGAACTTGGAAACCACCAAGTTTAAAATAAAAATGCTGGCCTACTTCTACGCCGGATATATCATATAAGCCTTTTAATGTGTTGATGGAAGATGAGAAAACATTCATATTGTCCTCTGAAAGAAAAACCCTTACAAGAAATTATTTTGATTCAACCCTTTTTTAGTTTAGGCTTGCCCACCGGAATTGTATATTTTGGATACAAACGAATCACATAATATCCCTAAACTCTTTTGATTTCTTTTGCACGATTCAGGAATAGTAAAGGATTCCATCAATTTATCAGTCTAGGGAATTTTCAAAAGAACTTTTTGATCTTATATGGTATTATTAATTAGGGATTTCGTATATAGCTAGAACGACCTTCACAAATTGCAAATACTAATTTGTTAAGAATGAATCGGATTGAAGCTATAGCGTCATCATTCGCAGGAATCGAAATATCTGCGAGATCGGGGTCACAATTTGTATCAATTAAACAAATTGTCGGAATTCCCAAAGTGATACATTCCCGAAGAGCCGTATATTCTTCTTGCTGATCAACGATTATTACAATATCTGGTAATCCCGTCATATATTTGATCCCGCCCAGATATTTTTGCAAGTGAGATAACTGTCTCTTTAATCGAGCCACATCCCTTTTTGGAAGGCGATTGAGTTTCCCTGTCTTTTGGTCCATTCTTAAGTCCCTGAACTTTTGAAGTCTCATTTCTGTAGTGGACCAATTCGTTAAAATACCGCCGAGCCACTTTTTATTAACATAATGACACCGAGCCCTTATTGCAGCCCGCGCTACCGAATCCGCTGCTTTTTTTTTGGTACCAACAATTAAGAATTGTTTTCGACTACTTGCTGCATCAAAAACTAAATCACAAGCTTCTGATAAAAAACGAGCAGTTCTAGTAAGATTTGTAATATGAATACCTTTACGCTTTGCAGAGATATAAGGTGCCATTTTCGGATTCCATTTTTTAATAGCATGACCAAAATGAACTCCTGCTTCCAGCATCTCTTCCAAATTAATATTCCAATATCTTCTTATCATTTCTCCCTACACTTCCTCTCTTTTTTTTTTCAATGAAAAAAAAAGACGGGATACCCTGAAATAAATAACTGTTCCGAGGGAACCTTATCTTTTCCTCTTTTCTCGAAGATTGGGTGTTGATACATGACCCAAGTGATTTATTTCTTTCTATTCTTTATTATTGTTTTTTTTTCATTTCCTTATTACTATACTATATAAATCTCAAAAATCACATTACCAAATCGCGTGTAAATGGAACAAATAAAAGAACCACCTATAGTTTATATAGTTAAAAGTTAAAAGTATGAATCCATTCTTAGGAATCATTAAATCCTATAAATTATTGTTCTGATGTATCATATCAATTTTTTGAAATGCAAGAATCAAATAACTCTCTGTGGTGGAACAAAATATCTCCCATTTCCCTCTCGAATAAATTCTTGTTTTTAGTTTTGAATCTTAAAGGAATGCTCGTATGTTGCCTTGAGCGGTGCACTAATCCTTTGAATCCGGTACCAACAGGTATCATACTGCCTAGAACAACGTTTTCTTTCAGGCCTTTCAGCCAATCGATACGTCCGCGGAGAGCTGCTTTTGATAAAACACGAGCAGTTTCTTGAAAACTTGCCTCGGAGATGAAACTTTGAGTATTCAGAGATGCTCTCGTGATTCCCAAGAGCATAGCTCGGTAACAGATCACCTCTTCCAAAGCCCGCCCCGTGCGTTCCGCTCGCAACAACCCAATTAGTTCTCCGGGTGAAAAAGCATTAGACATTCCATCTTCGGAAACCGACACTTTTGATGTTATTTGACGTACAATAATTTCTATATGCCTATTATGGATCTGCACCCCTTGAGATCGATAAATCTTTTGGATCTTATTAACCAAAGAGATACGACTTTGTACTATAGTTAGCTCAGCACCAATCAAGAATCCCCAAGGAATTCCAAGAATTCTTGTTCTACACGCGTTCCAACCCTCAACTCTCTTTTCTAGGTTTATCGATATTGAATCAATTGAGCGTACTTCTAACACTTGTTCCACTTTTGGAAGACCCTGCGTTATATCACTAGATCTCGACTTTTCATACATAAATGAAACTAAAGTATCTCCTTCGTAAAGGATTTCTCCATAATGACGATGAACAGTTGCTTCGGGAGTGGCCAAATAAGGCTTAGCTGATCTTAGTACTATAGACTCAACGTGAACAATTATAACTTGACCCGATTTTAGGTGTGGTGCGTTTTTGGCCATACATACATTTTCGCAAATAAACTGTCCGAGGTTAATTATTGTGAATGTTTCTTCACAAAAATTATGATGATAATTATGATGGAGAAAATACCAATTCAATTTGAATGGATTCAAAACACTGTTAATGCACGAATCGGGATTTAAAATTCTCTTGTTCTCCTCCATTAAATAATATTTAAGTACTTGAAAAGTCTTTTTAAAACTGTCAAGTTTCAAATATTTATTTACCGAGATCTGATTATGAGTTAGTAAATAATGGTAGACTGAATAAAAATTTTCAATTTCAAGCGCTGTTCCTAAAGGACCCGGCGAATTCCTAATTGGGATTCTAGCCTCTCTTTTAGTTAATTCTTTTATGACATTCTGATATTTTACATCGTTGAATGGATCCATTTGAAAACAATTAGATGATGACAAAATTATTAAAGATTGACATTCTTTATTTCTATTTCTATTCAACAACGTACTTATAGTTACTTCATTTTGTTTAAGTGATTGTTGAATCTTTGCCTTGGAATAAATGGAAAAAAATGAATTAATATTGGCATGATCTAACCCAATATGGGAGATCGATCCTAAACCTAATGAATCGTTCCGTTTTCTGTTGATATCGGAAATACGGGATTCCGCTAAGTTTAAGTTGATTTTTAGGAAATCACGAATCAGACCATTTGTACTTACTTCAACAAAAGAAGCACGAGCCCCTTCGATAGAAGAACTTTTTTTGTCTTCATCCCAATTCAAGACTAAACAAGTACGAACTAATTGAATACTTGTGTCATAAATTTCCCGAATTGGTTTACCATTTCCATAAAGAATATAATTGACAACTTGAAGTTTCAGATTTTCCTTTTCCCGCAATAGATCCGGGGGGAAAAGTGTTTCGAAATTTATATCGTATAATA